ATTGGAGCAACATTACCTATCGATAAATCTCTAACTTTAGGTCTTTTTTGAATTGATTCAACTGTGAAATAAAATACCACAACGTATGTATCTAGGGAATAGTGTATCTAGGGAATAGTCGCTTCAAAGTGAATCCTCCCTAGATACATCCATTTAATTGAATTCTCGATCTATTCCGAATATACGTGAAGATTCAAAACGAATTTAATTTTTCTTTACATTTTTTTTTCTTTACTTTCATTTTCATTTTATATTTTATAAATTTTTTAAAATGAATAAAAATAAAAATGAAGATGAGCCCAATGCAATAGATTTCAAATTGAAAACTTATTTTTCGGTAAATCAATTACGAAATGCTTTTGTAGAATGTTCAATATCTGTTTTAGATCTTCTATGCGAAAATGTTCAATTTGCATAAGATCTTCTTGACTCTTATTCAAAAGGTCTAATAATGTATGTATATTGGACTTTTTGAGGCAATTATAGGTCCTGGAAGGCAATTCTGATTGGTCAATAAAAATAAATTTCAATGCTATTTCTTTTTTGTTTTTTCTTAGTTTAGCCAATCCATCATGAAAGGTAAAAAGGGGTAAAGTGTCCTTTTTTTGATTGTCCTCGAAATTTATGTCTTGCTCTTCCGCATGTAGAAAAGGGATAAATAAATCAATCAAATTACGGGAGGCTTCATGAAGTGCTTCTTTAGGAGTTAAACTCCCATTCGTCCATATTTCGAGAAAAAGTATCTCTTGTTTTTCATTCCCATTCCCATAAGAATGAATACTATAATTCGCATTTCGAACAGGCATGAATACGGCATCTATAGGATAACTTCCATTTTGAGCGTTGTTTGGTGTTTTCATACGATATCCGCGATTCCTCTCGATTTGTAATCCAATACAAAAATCAATTGGTTCCGTTAGGCTAGCTATATGCTGTGTAGTATCAACGATTTCCACAGAAGGCGGCGAGATGATATCTTGAGCAGTTACGCACCTAGGACCCTTAACGCAAATAGATGCGTCGCGAGTTCCATACAGATTACTTCGTAATACAATTTCTTTCAAATTCATTAAAATTTCATGTACTGATTCTTCAATCCCCACTATGGTAGAATATTCATGTGGTATCTTTTCATATTTTACACGTGTTATACATGTTCCGTCTATTTCTCCAAGCAAAGCTCTTCGTATCGCGATGCCTATCGTATCGGCTTGACCTTTCATAAGTGGAGACAGAATAAAACGTCCATAATAAAGACGCTTATTGTCTACTCTCGATTCAACACACTTCCACTGTAGTGTCCGAATAGATATTTCTACTTCCTCTCGAAGCATAGTAATATTATTTGATCAGATCATTAAATCATTTATTTCTCTTGAAATTTTTTCAATTCGTCGTTCTACACCCGTCGTTTTTTAGGAGGTCGACATCCATTATGTGGCATAGGGGTTATGTCTCTTACAAAACTTAATAGTATACCACTTCTACGAATGGCTCGTAATGCTGCATCCCTTCCGAGACCGGGACCTTTTATCATCACTTCCGCTCGTTGCATACCCTGATCCACCACTGTACGAATAGCATTTCCTGCTGCGGTTTGAGCAGCAAAAGGGGTTCCTCTTCTTGTGCCCCTAAATCCACAAGTACCGGCGGAAGACCACGAAACCACCCGACCCCGTATATCTGTAACCGTTACAATGGTATTGTTGAAACTTGCTTGAACATGAATAACTCCTTTTGGTATTCTACGTGCATTCTTACGCGAACCAATTCGTCCATTCCTACGTGAACCAATTCTTGCTCTAGGTTGTGCCATATTTTATCATCTCATAAATATGAGTCAGAGATATACGGATATATCCATTTCATGTCAAAACAGATCTTTTATTTGTGCTGTGCATTGGGTCCTTTTGAGAGTTCCTTTTGAGAAAGATTATCCTTGTCTCTGTTTATGCCTCGGGTTGGAACAAATTACTATAATTCGTCCCCGCCTACGGATCAGTCGACATTTTTCACAAATTTTACGAACGGAAGCCCTTATTTTCATATTTGTCATTCCTTATCTTAATTCCGAATCTATTCCTTGGAAGAAAATAAGTCTCTTGAAATTTGGAACCTCGAATTGTATCCCCACGAAAGGAATGTTGAAAAAGCTACCTAATCTAATCGTTTGAATCTTTGTTGCGGAGTCTATAAATTATACGTCCCCTGGTTGAATCATAGCGACTTACTTCAATTTTTACTCTATCGCCTGGTAGTATCCGTATAAAACTACGTCGGATCCTTCCCGAAACATAACCTAGAATCAGATCCTCATTATCTAAGCGAACCCGGAACATACCGTTGGGAAGTGATTCAGTAATTAAACCTTCATGAATCAATTTTTGTTCTTTCATTCCAGATAACCCCCTTGAAGTATCAACTAATGGAGGAGGAGTGATATTAGACAACCCGCCCTTCTTCTTTTTGCCCAAAACAACAAAACAAATAGGAAGTTACGGATGCAATTGGGATATTAGAAGAATCACCATATATAACACAAAATTTCTCCACCGATTCCTTCTAGTCGAGCCTCGCGGTCTGTCATTATACCTCGAGAAGTGGAAAGAATTACAATCCCCATTCCACCTAAAATCCTAGGAATTCGTTGATAGTTGGAGTAGATTCGTAGACCGGGTCGGCTGATACGTTTTAAAATAGTTCTATATTGTCCTTTCCTATTCCTTCTATGTCGCAGAGTTAAAACCAAGAAATTTTTGTTGCTTTCTCGATGTTTTCTCACGTTTTCAATAAAGCCTTCTCGTAGAAGTATTTTAACAATATTTTCGGTGATATTAGTAGATGCTATTCGAATCGTTCCTTTTTTATCCATGTCAGCATTTCGTATAGAAGTTATTATGTCAGCAATAGTGTCCTTACCCATGACGAACTATAAGTATTGGTGTCTACGAGTTTTGATATAATCAACATGCTCTGCTTTTTTTTATGAATTATGAAAATGAATTATTTTATTAAAGGTATATGCGTGAGACACAATCTACTAATCAATTTTATTGAATCTATTTCAGATACCCTACTATATAATAGAATGGTCTCGTCTATTAGTATTTATAATACCTCAGGAGCTAATGAGACTATTTTAGTAAAATTCAACTGTCTCAATTCCCGAGCGATCGCACCAAAAACTCGAGTTCCTTTTGGGTTTCCTTCTTGATCAATAACAACTGCTGCGTTATCATCATATTGTATTATCATACCGTTGTCGCGTTTGAGTTCTTTACATGTACGTACAATTACAGCTCTGATCACTTCTGATCTTTGTAGAGGCATATTTGGCACTGCTTCTTTGATTACAGCAACAATAACGTCACCGATATGAGCATATCGGCGATTACTAGTTCCTATGATTCGAATACACATTAATTCTCTAGCCCCGCTGTTGTCCGCTACATTTAAATGGGTCTGAGGTTGAATCATATCATTTTTTTTTTAATCTTTTTTTTTCAATGCAAAGCAAGGGGCGAAGAAAAAAAAAAGAAATATTGTTTGTTCAGAAATAGAAATAAATAAACTTGCGGTTGGTTGCTTGTTTTCATCACACCTTTTTCCTTTGGTTCCACATTCCTACCCCGCAATAACGAATTGAGTGCGTATAGGCATTTTGGACGCAGCTATTGAAATAGCTTCTCTGGCTACAATTTCTGATACTCCACTCATTTCATAAAGTATTCGACCCGGTTTAACGACAGATACCCAATATTCTGGAGATCCTTTCCCCGAGCCCATACGTGTTTCTGTAGGTCTTACGGTAACAGGTTTGTCTGGAAATATTCGTACCCATAGTTTTCCACCACGACGCGCATATCGTGTCATTGCTCGTCGCCCCGCCTCTATTTGTCTAGATGTGATCCAAGCGGGTTCAAGTGCCTGAAGAGCGTATCTACCGAAACAAATACGATTGCCTCGATAAGATATTCCCTTCATTCTTCCTCTATGTTGTTTACGGAATCTGGTTCTTTTGGGGTTATAGTTGATGGTTGCTTTTCAATTCCATCTCTACTGCAGAACCGGACATGAGCGTTTCTTCTCATCCAGCTCCTCGCGAATTAAATGATTCATGATTCAATATATTAGAGATATACATGTACTTACTTACTTACTGAATAATATACTGAGCATGGGATTTGTTGAAATCTAATCTGTCACGTAGGAAGTTTTATATCTTGCTTGTATATACAATTCTATCTAAATATCTATTATAGATAGAATGTTTTTTCTAATTCATTAATGAATCTTAATCTTCGTTTTTTTTTACCTTTATTGAATATTGAATCAGCCAATACTTTGCAATCCAATAAATAAGTGTTTCGCGGGCGAATATTGACTCCTTCACTATCTGTTTCATTCGTAGAGTCATTCCATGACTTTTCAGAAGAAATGAATTGTTTCTTGGTTCATTCCGCCATCCCACCCAATGAATCATTAGAATTCGTTTTCAATAGAATCTTCTGCAGTCACAGGTTCCGTCGTTCCCATCGCTTCTCGATTAATGGCTAGGCCTGAATTCTGTAATGGAGCTTCTAATTCCATTTTTCCTGAGTCAATTTCCTCAGTCTTTATTGACTCGACGCTCTTTATTTTTTTCTTATGAACTGAACCGGATTCATCTAATTCTTTTTTGGACGAGTCCATATTGATGCTTTATTACACTCACTGCCTTTTGTTTTATGTTATGAGATGATTCATAGACCATACATATTGGAATTCTATATCATTATCATTGATATTCTCGTTCTTTCTTTCTCTCACCCTTCTATTTATCCATATCCCTTTGTTTTCGCTTCACAACCTATGGTCTGATTAATTTGTTTTTTTTCTTTAAAAAAAAAAAGATTGATTTCAGTTGCTACAACAATATGATCGATACATCATATAGTGACTGGTACCTTGGATCTAAATAATACGAAGCAATGAGCTGGTTATTAGTTGGATATAGTTAT